AACGATTCGATAGACGGCTCATTGGGATAGATGTAGATAAACAATACCCCCCCCTAGAAACGTATAGGAAGTTTTCCCCTCGTACGGCTCGAGAAAAAATGATTCACAGTTTTCTCTATATAGAATTCTAATGAATGGCAAAAAAGGTCCATAAAATGAATTAGACTATGATTTCACTCATTTTTTTCTTCTTCCCTCCTAAAAAAATCATTTGTACTCATAACTCAAGTTGCATAATTCTCAAAAATAGCTCAAAGGAAAATCTTTAGGCAATTTTATTTATTGAGTAGTCTTTAACCCCCCTTATTTTTGTCTCATTTAAAATCTATTTGGATTCTTTATTTTGATCCAGTTATTGAGACAATTGAAACGGTGTTTCCTTGTTTTGGGATCCTTTCTCTTTGTTTTAAAATCATTGGGTTTAGACATTACTTCGGTGTTTCTTAATCTTTTCAAAATGGTAGCAACATACCCCTTTTGTGATTTCTTTCTACCAAAGAATCATAGGAACAGTTGATTCTCGCGTGATACACTTTGGATCAAAAGAGTTTTCTCAACTCCAACAAATTTGCTTTTTAAATTGAAACTTGCTGAAATCGGATCCTTTCGATTTCTATATCGAAGATCTACTTACGAAGTAGTTTCAATTTATTGATTGGCATTAACCCTAGATGCTTGCCCCCGAGAAATGAATTAATACTTTCTACTCGAGCTCCATCATGTACTATGTTTATTTACACTACAACCCAACAAAAAAGAGGGGTTATAGTGGAACAAATGATGTCGAGCCGAGAGCACCTTCATTCCGATATAAAATGGTGGATGTAAGACTAAGAATCCACATCGGATCGCGTCCTTCAAGTCGCACGTTGCTTTCTACCACATCGTTTCAAACGAAGTTTTACCATAACATTCCTCTAATTTGGAACCCGTATGAAATTGATTCAATTATGAAATCATGAATAGTCATTGGTTCAGTTCAGTCGGTACATAGACATAGTAATCTATCCTTTTTTCTTCTATACATAGATGGTAAAGATTGTTCTGAAAAATCTTAGCAAGACCCCTCTTTTATCAATGCAACATTTTTTCTAAAAAAAAAAAAACAAACTAACAGAAATATCTAAGAGAAATATAGAACTAGCATAACTAACTAATATAAATAATACGAATAAATGTAGTCTTTTTGAATCTCCATCCTGAAGTGACTCGATAGGCTAGGGCTAGATTTAGATTGACATTGACCTAACTCCAACTTCTTCAAATATCAAAGATTCAACTCTTAAGGAATCATTCAAAATGTTTATAATTGAAAAAGTTTCCTATTTCGACATCATTATTTGAATAAAGTTTGACAGTAAAGACTACGTTTGATCATCAAACAAAGAGAAATCTCTCTTTCTTTTCGAACTGATTCATCAATAATTTAAAAGCAGATAACTAAATCGAACAATAAATCCAATTTCTTTTTTTTTTGTGAGATGGCTAAAAAAGACTGATGTAAGGGAAGAGTTAGGTCCTTTGGATTCTGATTTTATCAATCAGATGGACGACTAGAGGGTTTTCATATTTATCAGATAAACTGAACAACTGTTATGGATATTCTATGTTAAATATTTCCATTTTCACATTGAAGCAATTCCAATTCTTTTTCACAAAAATCGAAAGACTGCTGTCACTGAAATACAACGAAATCAAACAATACATACATATAAGCTAAGCATTTCCTCATTTCTATGTATTTTCATATTTTGTTTAACCTGAGGTTAAGTAATCTTTCTGCAATTTTGCCATTCAAGTGAATAAAATGTATGAGTCACCCCCCGTCTCAATTGTTAACATTGATTTACAATTATTCATTAAAGCCAAACACCAAATACTTACAAAGTTCAAAGAAAATACATCGGTTACATATGTAACTTGATTCTTTGTTAATGTGATTCGAACAGACACAGAGATTGAAATTCATAAATATCTTCGGTTGCTGATTAACGGCCATCTACTCCCCGAATTCAATGAGAATGATGATTCATCAATCTAAAAAAGATCTCTTTTTAACGTTAAGATTACTAATTGGGATACCCCATTTAAGTTTAAGGGACAGGGAAAAAGAGATAGGGAAAATAGGCCCCTTCGCATTTTGATTCAAAATAAATCATTGAAAATTCAAATAGAGATGGGACCTAAGGTTTTTCTAAGTAACTAACTTCCTTCAATATGAAGGGAATGGGCATATGATGAAAAGCCCACCCTACCCTTTTTGAATGCAAACTTTTGTGATCTATGTTACCATCTTACCTGGATCACAAATATATTCAGTTCCATCTGGATGTCATTTGCAGCCAATTCCATTCAGTTTGTTGTGAAAAAAAAAGATATGAGTCTTCTCTGAATCATTCAAAATCAAAAAAGAAAGAAAAATCAAATTCTATGACTAAGATTCTACCTTTAAACAGAAGGTTGTTTCAAAAAGGAATCTTTATTCTGAATTCTGATAGAATGGATACACTCTGGGACGAAAGGATTCGAACCTCCGAATAGCGGGACCAAAACCCGTTGCCTTACCACTTGGCGACGCCCCATTTAGATTTCTATTCGACACTAATAAAGACTAATATTGGTATTGCGTGTTCGTCAATTCCAGTCCAAATATCTATAGAAAATCTTTTTCTAGAATAGATTAGATTCTTGTTAGGATTTTGACACGTGTAGATATAGAATTCTACTGAATTTATTGATCATTACATATAATTCAATTAAGATATTGTATGAAAGTATGATTTCTTCTATTCTCTTTTGAGAATTGGAGGATTTTTGATTGGGTGGGTTCAAAGAAAAAGAAGGGCTTTTTGTCTACCTTACTTCATTTTTCCTTATTTATATCAATAACTCAACCAAAATGCAATTATCTCCAAGAACAAAATGTCTGTTATGCTTAATATCTTTAGTTTGATCTGTATCTGTCTTAATTCTGTCCTTTATTCGACTAGTCTTTTCTTCGCCAAATTGCCTGAGGCCTATGCTTTTTTGAATCCCATCATAGATGTTATGCCAGTCATACCTTTGTTCTTTTTTCTCTTAGCCTTTGTTTGGCAAGCTGCTGTAAGTTTTCGATAAAATCTTTAATACTATCCTAGAAGATTCATGATTTGTTCGAGAAAAAAATTCTAACAATTCAGAAGATCAACTAAGTCTTATAGTATGAACCTTCGATTCAAACATGGAAAGTCGGGGATAACCTCGAGAAATCAAAACTCGGCTCGACCCATTTCGCCATTCTGACCTTTTTTCCAACGAAAGACCCTAAATAGGGTTAGGGTCCCCCACAATATAATATCTAATTGGGGGTATGAAATCCGTTTTTGGTAATGAAGGACTCTTATTCCAAATGACTTTGAATTTCAGAAAATCCTTTTCTATTTCTAGAAATCACTTCATTTCTTGGTGTCAAAATAGAATATTTTGAATATTCTAATATTTAGAATATATAGTATAAAAACTGATATTATAGTATAAAAACTGGAGGATCTATTCTCTTTTCTCGTTTTTTTTTCAAAAAAAATGATCTTGGAGATTGTGTCATGCTTACTCTCAAACTTTTCGTTTACACAGTAGTGATATTCTTTGTTTCTCTGTTCATCTTTGGATTTCTATCTAATGATCCAGGACGTAATCCTGGACGTGAAGAATAAAAAGGGTTTTTCATTTTCCTTGCTTGATTTTATTTCTTAGGATTTTGTTATCTATTCCACACGCTGAACTAGGCAAAAAGGGATTTGCACAATTTGAAAGATAAATCAATCATCCATGGGAAACGGAAAGAGAGGGATTCGAACCCTCGGTACGAATAGCTCGTACAACGGATTAGCAATCCGCCGCTTTAGTCCACTCAGCCATCTCCCCCAATTGAACAAGAGAATAATGACTATGTTACATTACACATGAAGTAAGAAAAAAGTCTTGCTTTCTCTTTCTTTATGATATAGATATGTACAACTTTGACCAGCAATTTCATTTAGATCTAAGTAAGGGCTCGAAAGATCCAATAGACAAATATAAAGAAAAATAAAGAAGACCCTTTTGATTTTGTTCCCTTTATTCCCACGGCCTGGCCTGGTCAATACCTAGCCGGGCCTTTTTTTGTTCCAACAAATCCTAGCTAAAAGAATTTAGCTGCTTTGAACACAAAAATGCTTGCTATTAAAGCAGCAATAAAAAGATGAGGGGTTATTTCCATTCTTACTTATTATTCCATTCTTACTTATTATATATATTTAAATTATTTATATAATATAAATTATTTATATTTATATAAATTATATAAAATCAAAGTATCCTTTCTTATTATTCCTTCTTCCCTTTTGAGTTACTTGACGACCTTACGGGAATATAAAATGAAACTGTGGGTTCTTAAATAATAATGAATGCATTTTTCTGTTATGATTTCAGTGGTTTTAGTGAGCCATATCTATCAAAATCCCCCCAGCAAAAGAAAAAATAGAACTTGTTATTTCATTTAGTTATTTAAAAGAGCCCTCCTTTCCGGAATCTCATTAAATTGAAATCCCCCGCGAAAAACGTCGACACTCTCATTTTCATGATTATGATCCTATCTTTATTACGCCTAATTCCTCTGTTCGACAAAAAGTTCATTTGTATATAATAATTCTATTATAGTTATAGCGGCGGGTATAGTTTAGTGGTAAAAGTGTGATTCGTTCTATTAAGCCCCTTAATAGTTAAGGGATCTTTCGGTTTGATTCATATTCCGATCAAAAACTTTATTTCTTAAAAAGGATTGAATCCTTTACCTTTCAATGACATATTCGAGGAAAAATATGGATTCTCGTGATTTGTATCCAAAGGTCACTTAAAAATTGAAAATTTGGATTATGAAATTACGAAACAAAATTTTGGAATTGGATCAATACTTCCAATTGAATGAGTATGTGTAAAAGATCCATGGATAAAGATAGAAAAGTAGATTTTTAATCGTAACT